TTTTTCCGCCCATTTACCCCGAGAAATTTTGAATACTCAAACGGTCGATTTTGTCTTAGTTTATGCTTTTATTTATGACTGAAAGCGGCGTAATGTCTCATTATGATCTGGATTGCGTCTCTTTCTTTCATTTTGATGATTTCCTTAACTAAAAACTAAATGGAAATGAATTATAATTAAATCAATATTAAGAATTACTATTACTTAGTAATCTAATTACTATAGCTAATCAATTCGTAATTCAATAAAAAAATATAAGAATTTATATTCAATAATTTAGAATAATTAATAAAAAATAGAAATATATTTCTAAAGATATATATATATGATATATAGTCAAATATAATAATATAAAATATTAGCAAAATATATAGTTTATATAGTTAAAGTAATAGATAATAATAAAAAATGAAAATATCATTTTAAATGTGACTAGATACTGAAGATAAATAAATAGAAACTACATATCGCTATATTCAATTAATGGTTATCATCTATAAATATTAAATATTTATTTGAAATATGCGCTTTCTATTCTTTTCTAGACTCATATTAATTATGAATAGCTAAGAATGGATAGTTAATAGCTACGATCCCAGTAGGTTATTGAATTCCTATGCATGCCCAATTTCGATTGTGTGAGCCCGCTTAGCTCAGAGGTTAGAGCATCGCATTTGTAATGCGATGGTCATCGGTTCGATTCCGATAGCTGGCTTCTCTCTATTTGGTTGCTTTTTTACGTGATTGCTAATGTCTCCGTGAAATTTAAAGAATGCTGGAAAATAGTATTAAATTAAAGGCTTCCTCCCCTTTGCTAAGGGTTAAGGGTCACCGATCTATTATCTTGTAAGAACGTCCAACTATGAATAAAAATAGGAGGAGTTAGATATTTACAGTAAAAATATATAAAAATAAAGGAAAAGGATCCTTTATTTTTATATATACATACAATAATAAGCATACAAAAGAGTCCGGATATTGATATAATTTAGCTCATTATTCTTTGTAGTAGAATACTTCAGTTGATTTCACTTCATTTATAGTTCAGTTTTAATTTAGGTTTATTCTGTAAAATTTAAATAAAATAAGGAGTCTTTATGTCGCGTTACCGAGGTCCTCGTTTCAAAAAAATACGCCGTCTGGGGGCTCTACCGGGACTAACTAGTAAAAGGCCTAGAACCGGAAGTGATCTTAGAAACCAATCGCGTTCCGGTAAAAGATCTCAATATCGTATTCGTCTAGAAGAAAAACAAAAATTGCGTTTTCATTATGGTCTTACAGAACGACAATTACTTAAATATGTCCGTATCGCGGGAAAAGCCAAAGGTTCAACAGGTCAGGTTTTACTACAATTACTTGAAATGCGCTTGGATAACATCCTTTTTCGATTGGGTATGGCGTCGACTATTCCTGGAGCCCGCCAATTAGTTAACCATAGACATGTTTTAGTTAATGGTCGTATAGTAGATATACCAAGTTATCGCTGCAAACCACGAGATGTTATTACAGCGAAGGATGAACAAAAATCCCAAACTCTGATTAAAAATTCTCTTGATTCATCCCCTCATGAGGAAGTGCCAAAATATTTGACTCTTCACCCGTTCCAATATAAAGGAGTAGTCAATCAAATAATAGATAATAAATGGGTCGGTTTGAAAATAAACGAATTGCTAGTCGTAGAATATTATTCCCGTCAAACTTAAACCTAACTAACAAAAAAAGGTTTGGGCTATTTTGCTCTCTTCTCTTTTCGTCGAAGTAAGAGATTGGCTGCCATATTTGAGACCTTTTTTTAGTAGTTTAATTTTATGTACCACAACAATTAGGAATATGGAATCTCTATCAAAGGAAAGCCTAACTCTTGGACTAATGGTATCCATTATTAGTTGATTTGAGACATTGTATTGTGATAAGTACCGTTGGTGGTTTAGATGAAGGTACGGAAAGAGAGGGATTCGAACCCTCGGTAAACAAAAGCCTACATAGCAGTTCCAATGCTACGCCTTGAACCACTCGGCCATCTCTCCTACATAATGATTATGACTCAGAACCCGAGTGAATAGCGAGTCGTTATCATACGTTATCATAGTATATCATAGTAGATTATTGGTATTGGATAGATACGACCAATCAATTCTAACTATAAAAATAGAAAACTTTTCAGCATAGAATGCTTATTCAACCATATTCAATCAAAACTTTTATCGAGTTATCCTAATCCTAATCTCTAGTAAAAATTCCTTTATTCTTGAACTTCGATAAAATCGGACTAGTTCCCGTTATTGGTATACTACTACATTTGCATGAAATCTAATCGGATTAAACTATTTCTTATTTGTTTTATTCGAATATAAATTAGAAATTCCGACTAAACAATTTGAGTAGTAAGGTGTATATCTTTTTTATATTATTAGTCTGTTTTGTTTTTATGTTATTTCGTACTGTACAATTACTTTCTTTGTAGGATCGTTTTCCCACGAGAGGTAATGAAAAGAATTTA